GAGTGGTTTTGTTGCAGAATTGATAGTTTTTTTTGGAATAATTACCAGCCAAAAATATCTTTTAATATCAAAATTAGGAATTACTTTTGTAATGGCAATTGGGATGATATTAACTCCTATTTATTCATTATCTATGTTACGCCAGATGTTCTATGGATACAAGCTATTTAATGCTCCAAACTCTTATGTTTTTGATTCTGGACCGCGAGAGTTATTTGTTTCGATCGCTATCTTTATACCTGTAATAGGTATTGGTATGTACCCCGATTTTGTTCTTTCCCTATCAGTTGACAAGGTCGAGGTTCTTTTATCTAATTTTGTTTATAGATAATTTTCATAAAAAAATTATAGGATTTGGATAATTAAAAAAAGAAGTCTTTTTCCTCTCTTAAGTTAAAAATAAAATTCACCAAATATGTTTGATCTTTGTTAGAACCGTGCGAATCCCCGCACTACTGGATTCGCACGGTTCTCACTGGTTCATATAAAGTTTTTTTATATACAAACAACATATTCTATTTCTATTTATATTTTAAAATTCGCAAGAACCTTTCTTGAATTCAATTAGATGTTAACGTAAATGAACCATAACTATGTAGCCCTATTCCTAATAGATTGACCCCAAAATAGCATATCCAAATTATAAAAAAGCCCATAGACGCCACAATTGCGGAAATTTCAACCTTTAAATTTATATTGGTTCTAGTATGTAAATAAACCGCAAATACGATCCAAGTAATAAATGCCCAAGTTTCCTTTGGGTCCCAATTCCAATAGGACCCCCATGCTTCATTAGCCCATACTGCTCCTGAAAGAATACCTATAGTTAAAAAGAGAAAACCTAGACTAATCACACGATAACTCCAATAATCCAACTGGTGAATCAATTGGGACCTGTAATAATTGTTAGCAGAAAAAAAAGAAGCATTTCCTAAAAAATTGTTTCTTTCATTTATGTATTGTATTTCACCAAAAGAAAGTTCCTCGTTTAGTTTTAATAAAAAAGTATTCCTCTTACAAAAAAAATTTATGTTTTTTCGAAATGTAAGGACCAGAAGTGCTACTGATAATAATGATCCACATAAAAGAGCTGCATAGCCCAATATCATCATACTTACGTGCATTATTAACCACTCGGATTGGAGAGCGGGTACTAATATTGCGGATTGATGTATTTCAGTTAAAAGACCCGAAGTAGCAAAGCCTTGGGTAAAAATAACACTTGACACAGTTATTGTGCTTAAATGGCTTTTTTTTTTTTTGAAATATGGAACTATCTGAATAACTGATAAACTCCAAGAAAGAAAGATTAATGATTCATATAAATCACTTAGTGGGAAATGCCCCGAATAAATCCAACGAGTGACTAATAATACGGTTATACATAAAAAAGTAGCTATCATTCCCTTTTCTGACGAATCATTTAGTTTTATGATTTCATCGATTAATAAAGTTATCAAATGAATTGTAATTACAACGGAAACGATCGAAAAGGAAATATGAGTTAATATATGCTCTAAAGTTGAAAATATCATAAAAATTTTAAAAAGGAGGAATCCTGAAATATAAATCAGGAGTTGAATTCATTCTAGAATTTAGAATATATTGTATCTATTTTCGAAGAGAAGGTCTGCCGCTACTCGGACTCGAACCGAGATGCTCTCGCACTGCTTCCTAAGAGCAGCGTGTCTACCGATTTCACCATAGCGGCTTGTTCGAATTCATAATAGCCTATTCATAGTAAATCGTCGAGATTTAAGGAGTCAACTAAATGAAATCTTTTTAGTCAAAATGAAAATGGATGAATAAAACTTTGTTCAAATACAAATTCGAAGGTTCATTATTCATTATTATGGGGTATGGGTTTTATTTACCTTAGTGCTTTGGTGTAGTTTATGCTCTTCTATAATTCAATAGAATCGAACTATTGAAACTATAAACTTCAACCCTCTAGTTATTGATAGAACTATAAAAAATTTCTTTATTCTTTTTCATAAAAGACTTATCATTTATATTATTTCCTAAAAGTTAAAAAATGTATTTTACCAATGAACAAAAAATAAGACCCCTTTTTTATTATTTATTACTCAAAACTTGCACATTAATTCGGACAAAAAATTTTAAAAATAAATGAATAAATTAATTTCAACGATGTATTAATTTTAACTAAAGATCTCTTTTTTACCCTTCTTCAATATATATATATATATTCATATTTATAATTTATATATATATTTCTATATATATATAATATATAGAAAAACGTCGATTATTGTAATTGTGACAAACAGGTTGATGGGGAAAAAAGACTCCCCCATCTCCCAAACAAGAAGATATACTAACAAGGGCTCAAGTTTTGTATCTTGTCTTTATTCTTTTTTCAAAAGCTTTTTATAATTTACTAACCCCTAAACCGAAGAAGTATTATTATACATATCCTAGCGAGTTCTAGTTCATATTGATTAGCCACAAACAATATTTGTTAATTTCCTATTAAGAATGAAATGTGCCTATTTTTCTATTCGGATTATTCCAATGTTTTATTTTATGACTTTTTTTGTCGCACAAAAAAACTTTTTGAGTTTCCGGTAGAAAGAGATTTACCTAATGACAACGCTTTTAAGGCTGCCCAATATCCCTTCCCTTTCCAAATATTTTTACGAATACGCTTTTTTGATATAGAAGTACGTTTTTTTGGAACTGCCATTTAAAAATTAAGAGGTTACTCGTTGTTATAGTTGGATGTGAAAGACATCTATTGGTCAAAACGAATATATTCATTATCTAGTTATTTTCTAGAGAATAATTAGATAATATATATATTATCTAGAATCTAGAGAAAACAAAAAAAAAATATATATATAGATATAGATAAAAAATGTGCGAAAATAGTACAAAATCTTACTATAAAAATATAATTAAATTTTTTTTCTACATAAAATAGACCGAAGGATTTAAGAACCCTTTAAGAACCCATTGCCTAATGAAAAGAACCCATTGCCTAATGAAAACTTTAATTTTTTCTATTAATATTAATTGGTCAAACTTGAGTAAAGAATACTTCGAAATTCCATTTTAAAATTCGAATCAAACTAGTAATTAAAGTAATGAATCTGTTAAAAGATACACGTTTTGTTAAAAAAATCTTCGTTATTTTTTTTATTAAATTTGATTTTATTTTACCCCCTTTTTTGATAAATATAAATGATAAATATAAAAATAAATCTTATAGAAAATATAAAATGTTAGATATTATAGCGTTTCCTATAAATGTTTTTTTATTGAAACGTAAACTAATCAATCAGTTTCATACTGAAACTAGTTAATGATTTGGAACAAACTGACTAAAAAGCGAGATTTGTACAAAAATTGTACCTTAATTACTCCTATGATTCATATCGATTCATATCAGATTTCTTTTTAGTGTAATTTTTTATCATTACTTTATGAATATAAAGTGATTTAATAATAATGAAATTTTGTATTTTCGTTATTTTAATAAAAATCTTAGTTAATAACTAAATTTGTATAAACAAATCTTAGTTAATAACTAAATTCGCTTTTTATGAGCAAGTAGGTCATATCATTTGCCCAATTGTAACTTCTTTATTTTAATATTTAATTTGGAAAGACCCAGATAATATATAAATAATATATAAAATTCGAAAAATATCTTTAAGTTAGTATTAAGTTAGTACATCTCTTGATTTTTTTATTGACCCCTTTTGTTTTGAAATTGAAAGGGGGTAGGATCCGGTAAATCGGAAACAATCAATTAAGAATAAAAAACTTTTTTATGGAACAGACATATCAATATTCGTGGATAATACCTTTCCTTCCACTTCCAGTTCCTATGTTAATAGGAGCGGGACTTCTTCTTTTTCCGTCGGCAACAAAAAGTCTTCGCCGTATGTGGGCTTTTCAAAGTGTTTTTTTGTTAAGTATAGTCATGATTTTTTCGATCAATCTGTTTATTCAGCAAATAAATGGCAGTTATATCTATCAATATGTATGGTCTTGGATCATTAATAATGATTTTTCTTTAGAATTCAGTTACTTGATCGACCCGCTTACTTCTATTATGTCAATATTAATCACTACTATTGGAATTATGGTTCTTATTTATAGTGATAATTATATGTCGTATGATCAAGGATATTTGAGATTTTTTGCTTATATGAGTTTTTTCAGTACTTCTATGTTAGGATTAGTTACTAGTTCTAATTTGATACAAATTTATATTTTTTGGGAATTGGTAGGAATGTGTTCATATCTATTAATAGGGTTTTGGTTCACACGGCCTGTTGCTGCAAATGCTTGCCAAAAGGCATTTGTAACTAATCGTGTTGGGGATTTTGGTTTATTATTAGGAATTTTAGGTTTTTATTGGATAACAGGGAGTTTCGAATTTCGAGATTTATTCAAAATATTCAATAACTTGATTTCTAATAATCATAATGAAGTCAATTTTTTATTTGTTACTTTCTGTGCCATTCTATTATTTTCCGGTGCGGTTGCTAAATCTGCACAATTTCCCCTTCATGTATGGTTACCGGATGCCATGGAGGGTCCTACTCCTATTTCGGCTCTTATACATGCTGCTACTATGGTAGCTGCGGGCATTTTTCTTGTAGCTCGGCTTATTCCTCTTTTCATAGTCATCCCTCACATAATGAATTTCATCTCTTTGGTAGGAGTAATAACAATATTATTCGGGGCTACTTTTGCCCTTGCTCAAAAAGACATTAAGAGAGGTTTAGCCTATTCCACAATGTCTCAATTGGGTTATATGATGTTAGCTCTAGGTATGGGGTCTTATCGAAGTGCTTTATTTCATTTGATTACTCATGCTTATTCGAAAGCATTATTATTTTTAGGATCCGGATCCGTTATTCATTCAATGGAAACTCTTGTTGGATATTCTCCAAATAAAAGTCAGAATATGGTTTATATGGGGGGTTTAACAAAACATATCCCAATTACCAAAACCGCTTTTTTAT